TGATGATGAGCAATATCAGTCAGCCATAGACCCCCAGTTACTGGATCTAATCCTCCACGAAAAGTAAGAAATTCCGCATATTTTGACCAATTCAAGGTAAAAAATGGGGTTGCTCCCTCGTAAAAACTTGGATAAAGTTGAGCCAAAAGATCACGATTCAAGATAAATTCATGAGGAAGTGGAATTTCTTTAGGATCTACTCCGGCGTTTAGAAATTGGTTAATTGGTAAAGATACATGGACTTGATGCCCCGCCCAAGAAAGAGAACCAAGTCCGAGTAGCCCGGCTAAATGATGATTCAACATAGACTCTACATCTTGGAACCAAGCCAATTTTGGAGCAGCTTTGTGATAATGGAACCAACCGGCAAAAAGCATTAAGGCTGCAAAGATTAATGCACCAATTGCGGTACAATAGAGTTGTAATTCACTAGTTATTCCAGATGCTCGCCAAATCTGAAAAAAACCAGAGGTTATTTGTATTCCTCGGAACCCCCCGCCCACATCACCATTCAATATTTCTTGGCCGACTATTGGCCAAACTACCTGGGCACTAGGTCCAATGTGAGTAGGGTCACTTAGCCATGCTTCATAATTGGAAAAACGTGCACCGTGGAAATACATACCACTCAGCCAAAGAAAGATAATAGAAAGTTGCCCAAAATGAGCACTAAATACTTTTCGCGAGATCTCCTCCAAATCATTGCTATGGCTATCGAAATCGTGAGCATCCGCATGTAGATTCCAAATCCAAGTGGTAGTCTCGGGGCCTTTAGCTATTGTTCTTGAAAAATGACCTGGTTTGGCCCATTCCTCGAAAGAAGTTTTTATGGGATCCCTATCTACCAAAATTTTTACTTCTGGTTCCGGCGAACGAATAATCATTGAGTCCTCCTCTTTCCGGACAACACATACAAAGAAACCCGCCAACAGTCAAATAATTAATGAATCTCTGAGAGCTCTTTCTAATTTTTTGATTTTCCGCAATCTCCCATCCTTTTTTTTAGTTATTCACTCGAGCAATTATGATCTAGAAGTCGATTCGTGGCAAGTGTTCGGATCTATTATGACATATCCATTCGGCGCACAACGGACCTTTTTTAGCGTATAAAATCCTTTCGGGTCTTTGTGTTGATCCAAAAATCATTTTTTTATGCAACCCGGTGTATTTATTAACATCTCAATTAGATGTTCTTAGATGTCGTTACAGTATATCTTCCATTACCCCCAACATAGACATATTTATTTCTTCTTATTCTATCCCAAATCCCATCTTATTCTATCCCAAATCCCATGAAAACAGGCATGGATCATTGCAACGAAATATATATATATATATATATTCGACTCTATCTGCATATCGTTTATACTTCTGCCTATCGTTTATATACCATACGAAATAGAAAAATGCTCTTTGTGAAAGGATATAATGAAATTCTTTGGTTGTTTTTGTCCTAAAAAAGATCCCTTTTATTTGACATTTGACTAATCAGACTAATAAATAAAAAAAGAGGGCGTTTATTCGAAGCGCCTTGTGATCTTCAACCAATTTTGGGCTTCAATATAATTACCGGGAGTAAGCGCTATAGCCTGTTTCCAATATTCAGCGGCTTGATCAAACCAAGCCTCCGCAATTTCAGAATCTCCCTGTCGAATGGCTTGTTCCCCCCGGTCAGAATAGGCTGTTCAATTCCTTCCTCGAGAACCGTACTTGAGAGTTTCCTAACTCATACGGCTCACAATTGTTGTGGTATCCCGTTTTTTAAATCTACACCATTCTAATAGAATGAGATTTCTCAGAGATTTCTCTCCCTTGTTTTTTGTATCGGGTTAACAAAAAGAGATTAATTGTATGAGTTTCAAACTGAAATTTTGTTTCATATTAATAATGAATTTTTTTGTTTTATCTTTTCTCCCACCCTCAACATAGGCATTTACAATATTCCTAGAAGTTTCTCAAAGGTAACTATCTCGGTTTCATAGAAAAACGGATTTTATAGAGAATCGTAGAAAAAATCTTTTCTTCATATTACTTTCCTATATTTTTATATAATTTTCTTTCTATTTCTATTTTGAATTTCTAATAGAATTCAAAATAGAAATAGAAAGAAATAGAAAGAAAAAAAAAAAAGACTTACTATCTTTGGGATCTGATGCTACACCGCTGCTCAATACCTTAGTGGATCAACTTTATTACATATGTCGATTCCTAACTTGTATCATGACTTTAATTAAGTAAGCAGTTATTATTGTATCCTCCAAAAACATCACTAATTGATCTTGACGGTGCTTTCTTTATCAATTGGATCCTTTATCCATAGAATAGAGAAGAAAGTATCGGGGCATATCTATTTCTTCAGATTTCGACTTAGAAGAAGTTCCTTTATTTGCTTTGCTACAGCTGATAAAAATCGTTTTGTGGACGATGCTTATGTAGAAAAACCTATTTTTTGAGAGTATTTACTACTCTTTTTCTTTCCTCTTTTCTTTCTATAGTGGAGATAGACGCACGTAATGACAGATCACAGCCATATTATTAAAAGCTTGTGGTAAAAAGGGGTTTCGTTCGAGTGCTCTAAAATAATATTCTAAAGCTTTCGTATGTTCTCCGTTCCTTGTGTGAATAAGGCCGATGTTATAGAGTATATAACTTCGATCATAAGGATCAATTTCGAGTCGCATAGCTTCATAATAATTCTGTAAAGCTTCTGCATAATTTCCTTCGGATTGAGCCGACATCCGTTACGGTCGTCTTCATTTTTAAGAATCTCCGTTCCAGAACCATACGTGAGATTTTCACCTCATATGGCTCCTCCCTTAGGTGCATAATGAAAAATGATACATGGAATCAAAAAAGAGTGCAAAATTCTCGTTATGGACTGAGTGGGGCTAGTGTTTTTACAAGAAATCTCTAGCCAACCTTACTGCCAAAGATTTTTGAACCTCAAATGGGGTGATCTTAATCTTAAATAAAAAAATGGTAACTTCAACAATTTCTTTGTCCCCTACGCCCTTTACTTTCCAGGAATTGGTCACTTCAACAGTCTTCGATGGTTATACAGGTATCCAAAATAGGAACGAGATGGATGTTTGTTGTCCCAACCATTTTAGTTTCGCTATCGATAAGGAAGGCGATCATTTCGACCAAAGTCTGCGTATTGTTGATTTCTAGGTGTAGTGCTTTTTCTCCTCTACTCCTATTGATTCTAATGGATGAGGGTTGACTCGCACCGCAATACAGATTCATAAGTTTAACCTCTGGCTCACTACTAGAATCGGTAATTCAAGCATCTGAGGCTGCATTAATCGGGGATACACGACAGAAGGAATTGTTTTTTTTTTACAAACCTCACCTTCAAAAAGCGTAGATTTATTTCATTTTTTTTTTTCTATTCCGAAATCATGCAGCAGTCTTATAAGACTGAGGCGGTAAATAAAATTGAGATCGAAAAGATATGTAAACTAATGATCAAATCACACCATCTCTGTAATAGGTAAATGCCTCTTTTTCTCCGGAAGTTGTCGGAATTATTCGTAATAAGATATTGGCTACAATTGAAAAGGTTTTATCAATAAAATTTCCATTTATACTTGATTTAGTCATAGATAGCAATCCACTCTAAAATTCTTTTCATTACCTTTCGTAAGAAAATGATTCCCCCCAAACAAAGGAATTGGACACCACGAAATAACATAAAAACATAATTTTTCAAATTTGAAAACTCCCAATTCTTTTTTACTTTACCGGAATTAAATAAAATCATAAGAAATAGTTTCGATTTCATACAAATCTAGTTGACGAATATAAGAATGAAGAGGTCCTAGTCTAATTCCCATCTCATCTCGAAATTGAAGAAAAAAAAAAAATAGATAGACCGATCAGTTGATTCCTTACGCTTTGATTGAATTCGTGTCAAACTATCTGAAAAGGATGGGAGCACCAGATCACATAAAGGATGGGAGCACCAGATCACATAAATGGATATCTAAAAAATCGATATCTTTCCTCTTTTTATTTTTTCATACTTTTTTTCCAATTTCTTTTTTCAGTTCAGTAAAGTAAAAATAAAAATCGCTCGCTATCGATTCGGTTGATGGGGCATAATCATTACGGAGGAGAGATGGCCGAGTGGTTCAAGGCGTAGCATTGGAACTGCTATGTAGGCTTTTGTTTACCGAGGGTTCGAATCCCTCTCTTTCCGTACCCTCAACTAATTTACCAATCTTAATAAAGCCAATGTATCAAAGAACAACACATACTCAAAGTCGAACTCGAACCCTCGGTACTTTTGATATCGATTTGTTATTACTATTCCCTGAATAAGCACTTTATTCTGCGTCCTTTTTTAGTTCCTTTCCTTTATGGGAAGGAACGAGGGTAGGAGTAATAAAGTTGTACAAACCTCTTTTTAGTTGAGTTATGTTTAAGTTTGCCGAGAATAATATTCTACGACTAGCAATTCATTTATTTTTAAACCAATCGATTTACTCTCGATTATTTGATTGACTAAGCCTTTATATTGGAATGGGTGAAGAGTCAAATGTTTTGGAACTTCCCCATGAGGGGATGAATACAGATAACTTTGAATCATATCTCTAGATTTTTGAGCATGGCTCGCCGTAATAATATCGTGGGGTTTGCAGCGATAACTTGGTATATTTACTATATGGTCATTAACTAAAATATGTCTATGGTTAACTAATTGGCGGGCTTGGGGAATAGTCGAAGCCATACCTAATCGGAAAAGGATGTTATCCAACCGCATCTCAAGTAATTGTAGTAAAACCTGACCTGTTGACCCCTTGGCTTTTCCGGCTATACGAACATATTTTAGTAATTGTCGTTCTGTAAGACCATAATGAAAACGCAATTTTTGTTTTTCTTCTAAACGAATACGATATTGAGATTTTTTCCCAGAGCGCGATTGGTTTCTAAAATCGCTTCCGGCTCTAGGCCCTTTACTAGTTAGACCCGGTAAAGCTCCAAGACGACGTATTTTTTTGAAACGAGGCCCCCTATACCGCGACATGAAGACTCCTTTTTTGTTTGGACATAAACAAACTGAACTAAATAATTTGATACATTAAGCGAGATGAAATCCAATAATACAATGAAGTATTGTCCTAAAAAGAATTAAGAAATAAATGGATTGAATTGGAGTACTAAAATGACCATTTTTTTTTATTTATGTATTTTTTATTTATGTATAGAAATCGTTTTCTTTCTATAGTAATTTATATATCTATTTCTATATTAATTTCTATATCTATATCATATAAATTTCTATATCATATCAATAGAAATTTATTAGAAATTAGAATCATTTTATTTTGTTCGTCCGAAACGGACTTCTTACTATTTTTTTGCTAATTGAAATGGGACATATGATAGGTCGGCAACCCTTGGAAAAAAGGGAAAGCCATTTCAATGTTCTGTGATTTCAAAAATACACTCTCAATCATGTGAAAATCAAACCAAATAGACAAAAGCCGGCTATCGGATTCGAACCGATGACCATCGCATTACAAATGCGATGCTCTAACCTCTGAGCTAAGCGGGCTAAAATAGAGCAAAAATTTTGTATGCATCGTAAACTAATACGATCTTTTTTTTTTTTTTTGATTAATATGTTTGATTAATATGAATTATATTAGCTATTCATAATAGCAATAACTATAGATTCCTCTCTTTTCATATTGATCAATATTTTAGAAAATAATGATTATTATTTCGATTATTTATTCGAAATTAGATTATTAGAATTTTTTTATATAAAAAAATTTGAGTGATACAAAATGGATATCCATTTTCTGTTTATCAACACTTAAGGCAAACTTCTTTCAATAAGGTATTTGAAAATGTTAATGTATTAGAATTCCTAGAATTCTAAAGAATTCAAAATTCTAACTAATTCCAATATTTTTAATAAAAAATGGAAAACTTACTGTGAAATAATTAGTTTCGTTTTAGCTAGAATCAATGATTAATATTTTGGATAACTAGATACAAAATATTTGATATTGTATCAAATACCTTTTTTGAGTTATTTTCTCAGAAGTTAAAGACAAAAAAGGAATCGACCGTTCAAGTATTTCAAATTACATCAAAAAAAATTATTATAATGATAATAAGGGAGGCGTATATATATATATTACGACATGTATCAATTTCTATTGAATTGCATAAACAGAAATGATAGAATCATTTTGAGTTGTATCAAATGTGGGTGTCGGCTTTGGGTATCCAATAGCCATTAAACAAAATGAAACAAAATAGAAATAGGCAAGAAATTCAAACAACAAGATCCACTTTTTTAGTTTATAGAGGTTTGATTTACATATAAATAGAAATCCAATCATACGAAATTCGTATGAAAAAAAAAATGCACCGCGTTGATTTCAGCATAGTAAAACATAAGGGGATATGGCGAAATTGGTAGACGCTACGGACTTAATTGGATTGAGCCTTGGTATAGAAACATACGAAGTGACAACTTTCAAATTCAGAGAAACCCTGGAATTTAAGATGGGGTAATCCTGAGCCAAATCCTGTTTTACGAAAACCAACAGCAGTTCGTAACGCAAGAATACAAAAAGAATAGGATAGGTGCAGAGACTCAATGGGAGATGTTCTAACAAATAGAGTTTACTGCGTTGAGTTGGTAAAGGTAAAGGAATTCTTCTATCGAAACTCAAAAAAAGGGGGCAACCTATATACATAGCTATATGTACAAACGCTATACAAACTGTATTAAGACGCCGCGAGTCTATATTGATTTTGATGATTATATGCAAAATGAAAGAATTCTTGTGATGTGAATCGCTTGGATGGCCGAAAGAATCGAATCTTCAATGATTATATCATTGATAAAAAAATTTACTCCAGGATCTGATAAATTTTTTTTTCAAAAAAAAAAGGCTTAATGGCACGAGAATAAAGATAGAGTCCCATTCTACATGTCAATAGTGACAACAATGAAATTGAAAGTAAGAGGAAAATCCGTCGACTTTATAAATCGTGAGGGTTCAAGTCCCTCTATCCCCAAAAAAACATTTGACTCGGTAATGCTTTCTTTAGCCTATTTTTTTTTTCTTTCTTATTCGGTTTTTTCTTTCACAAAGTTATATACCCGAGTGTATCTTTTTTTGTATTAACCCAACTTTTGTCTGGTGTTATATAAGGTACACACAAAGTAAGATCAATTCATTTTTCAATTGACATAGAACGAAGTCATATCATAAAATGCGGATGATATATTAAGTAAAATAATAGTCGGGATAGCTCAGCTGGTAGAGCAGAGGACTGAAAATCCTCGTGTCACCAGTTCAAATCTGGTTCCTGGCACATAATTCAGTTGTATGAGTATTTATTCACCAAATCCATTCATATATCCAACATAATGGATATGGATCGACATCCAAATTTATGAATCCATATCCATATTCATTAATAGTATCAATTAGCATACATACTTAGCCATCGAAGTATTTATAACTCTCA